TTCACTCTATTTTATTATATACGCTTAGTGAAAAGAATGTTTTTTGATACACCTAGGACATGGATTCTATATGAACCAATGGATCGTGACAAGTCGTTACTACTAGCAATGACTTCCTCTTTCATTACTTCATTCTTTCCATATCCCTCTCCTTTGTTCTCAGTTACTCATCAAATGGCACTCAGTTCATATCTTTAATTTAAGTTCGATCATTGACAAGGTTCAAAGAAAGGGTGGGCTATTGATAAAGAATCGATTCCAAACCACAATGCTAGCAGATGGCGGGCCTCCGCTTTTATTTTCATTCATTTTTCCCGCCAGTTATTAAGATTCAAAAGAAAAAAAGAAAGAACAAATTCGAACCGGCCTTTCCTTTGATAGTCGACAAGCTTGACTTATAGCGAATTCCATAGAATTGGGCCGGCCGCCTGGAATCAAAAGACTTTCGAACCCGTTGAAGATCCTTGTGGCTCCGGATTCCTCCAATCCAGCCGATTCCGAATCGACCAATTCCGGGATCTTTTGCAGCGAAGGCCTGTCATCGAATTCTTCAAACCTGGGGCATGTCGATCCTGAATGAAACTAAACATCATTGATCCTACTATCAATCAATCCGTCATACAAAGGCCTAACTCCGGCTCTCTCTACGGGTGGAAGGAGGGGCAACAGCCTTGTCAAGGCGCGGGCCAAGCCCACTCAAAGTGAAGCGATTTATACCGCCTGCACTAGAATAGGAAAAGCCAGACATTCCTTCTTTTCAGAATTCCAGTCCTGCGGGCCTGCCCGAACTGTCAGTGATTCAAACAAAGACGCGGGTGCGAGTCTTCCTCGGTTGAAGTAAAAAAAGTCCTCCTCCTTTATCTTATTCCTACCATCCGGGGCGAAAGGATGAGACGGAATAGCGTGTCATTTCGGAACCGTTCATAAGCTTTCCCTTGACTAATATAAAAGTAAAGGCAGCTATCTGGAGAATTTTGGGCCGAAGGCATCACAAGATCGAGAGGAGCCATCTTGATTCGGACTAGAGGAGGAAGGAACCTGAGCCCATAGGTTAGGAAGGAATCAATCAACTGTCTCGTTGCCAATTAGAGTAGAGCCAAAGGCAGCTATCGCGATGAATTGTTACAATGTGTGCCTCCTTCTGGGGAAGCGCGCATGCAGGTGCAGGAAGGAAGCTTCTGCACAGCAGACAATGAATCTATGGGTCCCATGCCTTGTTAGACGACCCGTGCCTTCATCCAAACAGGTGCCTCCTAGGCGGAGAGGAGGGCTTAGGATCGCCAGGGGGATGAGGATGAGACAGAGTTGACCCCCGCGGCCTCTCGGTAGAAGAGGGAGAAAGCCCAGTCTTCTATCTCAGTCTCAACAGAAGGTAAGAGGAAGGGCCATTCCCTCTTTCCTTCGGGAAGGGCTTAAAAGCGCCTTCATCATGTCAAGCTTCAGGCAAGCAATTGGCTCCAAGGGACTTTAGAAGAAGAGCAATGAGCGTAGTGTTGAACTCTTTCAGTAAGCACCCCTTCCGAAATAGAAATCCATCCTTGATTGCCATCGATATTTCCTCCCCAACTAGCTCCTTATTAATATAAAATGAAAGAAGAAGTTCGGGAAACCGTCAGGCCCCACTCAAACTAGCTGCCCTGCCACCTTAGAATTATAAAGAAGCATTTCTTAAAAAAAAAGAAAGAAGCCCGAATGCTCAAGCTCAATATCATATGGGTTGTGTTCTACCAACGAGCAGCCAGGAGCCTAAAGAAAGCACTGAGAAAGAGATAAGTGTTCCGTATAGGTTCGTATATATATATACTGTGGCGCTATATGATCTTTAGCTATAGGTCTCGTGTGCTTGCTATAGAAAGTACATATACGAGTCACGAGTAAGAGGAAGTGGTAACGGTCGATGGATGTTCATATTTGAGTATTTGCTGACGGAATACCTCACATCAAGGTGAAAGGATTTGAACCTATGGCCCTCTATACCAAAAACAGATGCGCTGACCAGACTGCGCTACACCTCGTCTCACCACCCCGGAGCATATAGATCCACCCGATCGATGAACACTCAAACCGAACTCACCCATCCTTTTGGGCACAGGGACGCGAGAACCTAAGAAACAGCTTTTTTTTTCGAAATCTGCCTCCAGCAAGATAGGGCGACGCAAAAAAGCCGTATAGTGCAGGAGCGCTCACATTTTTTGGCTTACTCTTGCACTTGAATTTGAAAATCCGGCTCGCTCCCGGCCTTTGGACCCTTGGCCCGCTTAGAAGTGGATTCGAACCACTGACACAAGGATTTTCAGTCCTTTGCTCTAACCAGCTGAGCTACCTGAACCACTTTCCTAAAATATGTTTTATTCATCGAATAGCGCCCTACCTTACCACTTGACTAGTAAAAAGCCCTTGTACTAAAAAAAATAGAATATATATATATATAGGCCTTTTTCGCTTCTTCGTCAAGCTTTCGAGCAGCTCTTTCAACTGCCGCCTAATCCCCCAACATGCTCAAGAACCGAGAGCCGCCCAGGGACTGGACTCCACCAAGAGGTTCTTTCTCTCACGTCATTTCGCCCGCCCGTTTCACTTCTGTTCCGGAGGAAATGGGATTTGAACCCATGATACAATCTTCTTGTATGTCGATTTAGCAAACCAATGCCTTAAGCCACTCAGCCATACCTCCAAGTTTTTGATCGGAATGGAATTTGATGGGCCGGGTTTGGTTGGTTGCCCGAAGGGCTATCTGATCCGATCAACTGCGTAAGCCGTAGCGCGCTAGCGCGCGTACTATTCCGGGGACTCTATCCAGATCTATGGATCTCCCCAGCATCCAAGCCATCAAAATCTGCCACTCGTTGGGCGACGCCTTCTTTTCTACGAACACCCCACCACTGAATGATGAACTTTGCCAGTTTTCGCCTCCGACCCGACCAGGAGAGAACACAGGGTCAAGCCAAGCCCTTACCCGCCTGAATGGAATTCATATCTCCTTCGTGAAGGGAGAAAGCCCGTGGAACTGGACTGTGACTCTTCTATTACATTATGGAGAAGTCCATTCTCGTCATGGTCGATCCACGTCCTACCGTAGTGCCCGGAGAACCAGGCTTGCTTAGCTTACAAAGCTAGCTTACTAACGCGAATCATTTTTTATTGATTGCACGAGCTAGCCAGCAAGCCAGCAAAGCCCCCGACGCTTAATCGCTTCATTTAGGCACCTACTGACACTAAAGCCGTTCCACTCGTGCTTCTCTAACGAGAATCACTTCGTTCCACTCTCCCAACAGGCCAGCAAGCCATTCCTAGCGGCTTAGCCCTTGTTAAAGGCTAAAGAGCGTACTGAACACTCACCCTTTCTCGCCAGCAAGCTAAGCTCCTAGTCCTCTTAGCCGGCTTACCTTTAACCTAACTCTCTAGTTTATGGCCTAAAAACACGGGAAAACACTACTTTTTGATCAAAAAACAGAAGGCCATTTAAAAGCTCTTTTCTTGTGTTCTTGAGTACACGTTAGGATATTACTTCAGGGGCTATCCAAGCCATTGAGGAGCCTGCTCAAGCTGCTGAGGATGATGAATGATCCTAGAGGCTCTTCTTCCGTATGAGATCTTATAACCGGGAAGCGTAGGTAGAACTTGTGGAAGGAAGACACTGGCGAGTAGACCTGTGAGAGCCCCCCATCAAAGGTCGATATCTTACCTTTAAAAGCGGGTATAAGAATTGGAAGTCGGGATATCCCAATCTTCCAGCTCTCAAGCAGTTCAGAAGATTCATCCCTCATTCAATCCCCTTTGCTCCTGCTTTCATCTACCCCTATGCTTCTGCTTTCTTCGTCTATGCCTATGCCTCCAGGGATGGATCCAATTTCCTGTCTTTTTTTGGAATCGTTGATACATATGTTATGTTACGATGGCTTCGGATGAGAGAGGGTGGTCGTAGATCATAGTTCTGTAGCGAAGCTAGGCTGTTGAGTTTGAGCTATGAGTTCTGACCTGAGCTAGTCTTTCAGATTAGGCAGGGAACATGAGGCACAGTTCCTCACTACCGAAATTCCCTTACAGTTCTAGAAGGTAAGAGAAGCTAGGGCTTTTGAGTTCCAGTAATCAAGCCAAACTGGAGTTCTGGAGAGAAGGCAGTGAACGGAGTTGGCGGTTCGAGTTCTTGGCAGGACGGATGGGACCCAGAGTTAACAAGTAGCTTGGCTCAACCTTCGCTTTCCTTTGACAAGGCAGCTAAGGCTCCAGCTTCGCTTTCTACTTCGCTGCCTTTCTCTAACGAGACAAGTAAAGTACCTTAATTCACTTACAGCAAGATAAGGTATTTCAAGCGGGTGAAAGTATAGAGCTACTAACCAGAGTCAGAAAAGTTGGTTGGCATTCAAGCAAGAGAGAAAGAAGTCCCGATCAGGCTACAAGTGGGACTAGAAGCGAGGGCCGCTATTCCGGTCAGCTTGTTAGAAAGGCACCCTAAAGACAGCTACTCTCGCTTTCTAACAGTAAACTAAACTGCCTTCCGGTCGCCTCACCAACGCCTTCTCTCCCTATCGGTCGAACTTTTCCTTCCTCTATCTCGGAGTAGAAGGTCGGGGAAAATGACCGCTGAAGTGATGCTTTAAGAAGGAGAATGGCTAATGGCCGGTGCTAAGCCTTTCAACTCCCTGCCACGAGCGGTAGCTGCGCAACACCGATTCCCTTTTTCCTATACTTCCCTCAAACAGGCCTCATTCTCCTAATCATGCTGAGGTAATTCAACAACTTCAAGATTTTTCCAAGACTTTGAAAAGGCCTGTTAAAACTAGTACCATGGACGCTAACACTCCTCCAAGCGAATGGAGATTGATCATTCCCAGCTTGCTCATCAAAGAAGTGCGCCAAAAGTGGGGGGAGAGGTATCTATCATATTCTCTTATAATAGGAGCACGCCTGCTTTTAGGAACTCTCTTTCCGAACATCTTTGTCCATCAGTAATGGCGTAGGAGAGAGAACCTCTAGGTAAGGTTTTGGCCGGCTTCCCTGCTCGTTCTCCAGTAAAAGGATATGGCCCGATTGAAGGATCGGTTGCCTTCGTTGTTGTGCTATCTGAGTATGTTCCGATTCCCTTACGATTTCGGCTAACCAAAATCGGCTCTCATCTAAGAGAATGGAAAAAAGACCACTACCAAAAAACGGGAAATTTTCGGAAACCGCCGTCTCATCCAAAGGAATAGAACTGGAGGGCGAACTTCCCATCTGTTCCCGTCTCAATGTGACCATTGATAGCTTTCTCTATTGAAATGTAATCCAGTTCCGGCTTGCTGTTCAAAGGGTAAAAGGACTGAGGAAAAGGAATAGGTTAGAGACAGAGGTTAGGGACGATTACGAGTGCCTGTTCTGGTTCTTATGAGTAGGAGAAGAGGAGATTAGTAGCCCGAGTGAGAACTCCCAAGCCGAATCTGTGCTCTTTCAGTAGTCTTGGTAAATATCCTTTCTCCCTTCCTAACCTAACCTTCTGTTTCCCGCGGGCTAGGCAGCTATTTTCTTTCTTTTTTATTTATGATCTTTCTTATTTACCTTTAAGGCATCCTATTCTCCGTTTTGAGTTTCTTTTGGAATCGTCTTTTTAACTGAACTACAATGGTCTGATTCTTTTGAAGAGGATATGTAGGCAATTCGGCGCCGGATGCGACCCCATCCACTCCCTCCATCCATGGATAAGGATAAAAGAGCATCTTTCACTCTTTCGTTGGAAAAACCAACGCAAATCTCATATTGACTTTCTTTCGCCCTACTCTAAGGGTACTTTAAAGATTTTGATATCTTTTTTTATATTATATAAAGGCCCCAGAACGCTAAAAGGTGAGGGAACCAGAGTTCTCTTTCTAAAAAAGAAAAATAAATGACTATAAGGAACCAACGATTATCGATTCTTAAACAACCTATATTCTCCACACTTAATCAGCATTTGATAGATTATCCAACCCCGAGCAATCTTAGTTATTGGTGGGGGTTCGGTCCGTTAGCTGGTGTTTGTTTAGTCATTCAGATAGTGACTGGCGTTTTTTTAGCTATGCATTACACACCTCATGTGGATCTAGCTTTCAACAGCGTAGAACACATTATGAGAGATGTTGAAGGGGGCTGGTTGCTCCGTTATATGCATGCTAATGGGGCAAGTATGTTTCTCATTGTGGTTCACCTTCATCTTTTTCGTGGTCTATATCATGCGAGTTATAGCAGTCCTAGGGAATTTGTTCGGTGTCTCGGAGTTGTAATCTTACTATTAATGATTGTGACAGCTTTTATAGGATACGTACCACCTTGGGGTCAGATGAGCTTTTGGGGGGCTACAGTAATTACAAGCTTAGCTAGCGCCATACCTGTAGTAGGAGATACCATAGTGACTTGGCTTTGGGGTGGTTTCTCCGTGGACAATGCCACCTTAAATCGTTTTTTTAGTCTTCATCATTTACTCCCCTTTCTTTTAGTAGGCGCCAGTCTTCTTCATCTGGCCGCATTGCATCAATATGGATCAAATAATCCATTGGGTGTACATTCAGAGATGGATAAAATTGCTTCTTACCCTTATTTTTATGTAAAGGATCTAGTAGGTTGGGTAGCTTTTGCTATCTTTTCTTCCATTTTTATTTTTTATGCTCCTAATGTTTTGGGGCATCCCGACAATTATATACCTGCTAATCCGATGCCCACCCCGCCTCATATTGTACCGGAATGGTATTTCCTACCGATCCATGCCATTCTTCGTAGTATACCTGACAAAGCGGGAGGTGTAGCCGCAATAGCACCAGTTTTTATATGTCTGTTGGCTTTACCTTTTTTTAAAAGTATGTATGTACGTAGTTCAAGTTTTCGCCCGATTCACCAAGGAATATTTTGGTTGCTTTTGGCGGATCGCTTACTACTAGGTTGGATCGGATGTCAACCTGTGGAGGCACCATTTGTGACTATTGGACAAATTTCCCCTTTAGTTTTCTTCTTGTTCTTTGCCATAACGCCCATTCTGGGACGAGTTGGAAGAGGAATTCCTAATTCTTACACAGATGAGACTGCCTGAAAAGTGAGATATTCTGACACCCATCATTTGAGAGTGAGTATTACACCAAGAATTGACAAGCCTTTAGTTGTACGAGTTGTACCTTTTCTATTTCTTACCTGACTTTGATGAAAGAAAGCATTCCCAAAGCTTCCTTCACTCACTAACAATCCTAATCCACTTAGTCGATTAGCTGCAGGTCGTTCATTTAGCTTAGTGTTAGGGTTTTGAGGCTAACCCCTTGTTCCCTTAGTGCTTAGGCTACTAGCTAATCGATTAACTACAATCCCACTTCAAAGAAATATCAATACTCTTCCTGGTGGTGGACCCAAAGCAAGCTTCATCCATATAACCTTAAGCGGGATAGGTGGGAGTAGAGACAGTGGATCGAATTGACCTAGCATTTTCGAACAACTCCAGCCAAACTAGCAATTGGACTGGTCCCAGCTTACTAAGTAAATCGGCTACATTCTCCCGTAAATAAAGAGGGATAACCCGCTATCGAAGAAGACAACTCCCATCTAGGTCAATGGAAGTCAATCGATCTCGAAAAACAGAGAAGAAAGCAGCATCCCGCTCAATGCAAGTAGGGAGAACCCTTCTTTTATCTTGTTTCATCAGCAAATGTGGTCTTATCCTCTTTTACTTATACAAGATATCTGCTAAAGGCGAGTAAATAAAGTAAATAAGCTAAAATCTTTATGAAAGCAAGTCCCATCGAGTCAAGGCATGCCTTAAGATAGTAAACTCACTGCACTAGATGTTCTGGCTACATTGCATCAATATTTCAGCCCGATCGTTTCCATGCAGAACCTGTAAAAGTCAAGCCCCGAAGATTCTAGTTTTACACCCACATACAAGCCTGTAGGTATCACCTTGATGGTTGACCTAACAGAAGTAACCTGTCGAAAAAAGAGTCTTTCTACGACCGATGGCTAACCATAAAACGAAAGAATGGGAAAGAGGATCAAAACCACAAGATGGAAGGTTTTCGTAGTCCCCAAGGATGATGGCTTTAGCTGGGTCTTGCAGACGGGAAGACATCCTTATTCATTATAAGAAAATATCCCACGTCTTGCTTTACGCGATTGCTTGCTATTCGGTAGATGAATAATTGTTACCTACGACTTGACTGTGTTTAGCAACTCATTAATAAGCATTTTGTGAAACTAAGTAGACTTCTGAACCGGAAGACTAAGCGAATTCACCTTACTATTGTTTGACTACACCTTCATTTAGCAAATCCGATCTTTATTCGTTCTTCTTCTATTATCATTTCATGATGCTAAAATCCTTTTTAAAGTAACTACAACCAGCTACAGCTACGAGACCTTCTCATCTCCTTCGATTAGTTCCGTGTGGGGCATCCAGCTGAGAGACATTAGCTAATATAGCCAACCCCTTTGCGTAATACCTCTTCAGCTTCTTGTTGTCCTTTTAACTCATTGACTCAGTCGGCCTTACTTAGGCCTTAGGTAGAGAGGGATAGGATCTCTAGTCCGGTAAGCTTGTAGTGGATGAACTTGCAAAGGCTTGCAGCTGTAAGCTACAGTAGCCTTTCTTAAAGCATTCCGGGAACAGGAATAAGAGTAAAGGCCTTCCTTGTCATTGTAGTAGGCTTGTTTGCAAGAGAAAAGAAGCAGCTTCAACGATGCAATCAGACCTGTGAGAGTAAGCATGAGAAGCCAGTCTGTCTGCAATTGAGTTGCCTTGTCTATAGATGTGAGAAACCATCATGCCAGAAGACAATAAGCTGATGCATTCTCTGATCAAGTAAAGCACATGTCAAGGGGTGGATATAAGACCAAGGATGGAGTCCACCATAACTTTGGAATCAGATTCGATGTCATTCACTTGGATGCCCTTATCAGAACATAGTTTGAACCCATCTCTGAGAGCTCTAGTCTCAGCCATCATGTTAGTACCATTGTGATAGAATGAAGAGAAGGAAAAAAATTTGACCTTAACTCTTTCTCAGGATACCAGCACCTGCACTCTCTCCCATAGCAGCTGATCCATCTATGTTGAGTTTGGTACATTTTGGGGGAGGAGGATTTGATCCATATCCCGCTTTTCTTTCCCTTCGGGCTCCTTATTCCGAGACTGTTCTTTATCACGGCTCTTCTGAGGCTTTCCAAGCAACCCTGTTGACTCGGAGTATTCAACCCCCCATTCGCCTAGCCATCAGATTCCTCCGCTGCCATCTTCGCTTTTGGCTCCTTGTCATTTGATCTGGGGGAATCAACCTCGAAGAAGGGAGCCTAGGAGCGTAGTTTGGCCTGTGTTCCAAATTCAATGCTAAAATTCCAGCTTCAAGCGTTCTGCAGCTCATAATCATATTATGGAAAATGAGGCGTGGGAAAACGGCACCAATTCTGTCCAATAACAGCAAAAACCTCATTTTTCAGTCCTTCGGCCTTCGCAAACAAAGAGTCCGGCCAACCCAAGTAATCCCCCATAACATCAATAAGTACCGCAAAAGGCTCAAAATATGACTAAGTCTCCAGCAGCTGCGGAGCGGGGGATAAAGGAACAGCAGGATTACAACATTGCACAGGATCAATCAGAATGCGGGAGCGCAGAGCCTTTAAGAGATAGGGGGTGCGGGAGCATAATACTTAATACTAATGATTCCCCGCGGTTTTTCATGCAGATTTGACCACGGTGTGCACCCCCCTTAACTTAACCCCTATTACGTAAGGGGGACCTTCGGCGGGATAAAAGAGAGTGCGGGAAAAGCAGCTACAGATACAGGACAAAAGAAGGAGTGGCGCACTTAAAGAGTAAAAAACTCCATCGTAGCGCAAAAGGGCATCCCGCAGAAAGAGGATCCCGCGGAAGTTTCCACTTTTCTGTCCAGCTGAAAAATGGAATGGAATAGTCTAAGATGCTTAATAGCTCCAACAAGCGCGAAAGCCGTTGCTTCTTGCTTTCGAGGCCAAGCCTACGTTTGCTTAGTAAGGTTGCTTCTTTTTATATCTCCTC